GATCATAGAAAAGATTCTCTTCAAGCGAACCAGCCTACCCTCTGTATGGAGCTTTCGCGGTGGTTGGAATAAAGACACATTTGGTTGTGAATCCCAATGTGGCAGATAAAAAGACATATATCCACACGGCCCAATCAATAGTTCAAGTCACACACTCCCATAATCCATTTTCTCTTCGAAGAATTCCCTTCAACTATTATTGAAAAATAACGAATAAAATTTCGTGGAGTTGAAGGGAAATATCCCAATACATGTCTTATTTTTCAATAAGACATATTTGCAGCAATGAAATACTCTTCTTCCTCCCCCGAGTAATCATAAATAACTAATTACAAATCTATGATTTCGATTCTCTATAAAGGACCAGAAATGCCTTGCTTACGTATCATTGGGAAGTGCATTAACATAAATACGGCAGTAAGAAGAGGTAATACAAAAGTGTGTAAACTATAAAAACGAGTCAAGGTAGATTGTCCCACACTAGCACTTCCGCGTAATAACTCTACCAAAGGCGACCCTATTACTGGAATAGCTTCCGGTACACCTGTTACAATTTTGACTGCCCAATAACCAATTTGGTCCCGAGGTAAGGAATAACCAGTTACACCAAAGGATGCGGTCAATACAGCCAGAACCACACCTGTAACCCAAGTCAATTCACGAGGTTTTTTAAATCCACCAGTAAGATACACGCGAAATACGTGCAGGATCATCATTAAGACCATCATACTTGCCGACCATCTATGAACTGATCGGATTAACCAACCAAAGTTAGCTTCCGTCATTATATATTGAACAGAAGCAAAAGCCTCAGTAACGGTCGGACGATAGTAAAAAGTCATAGCAAACCCCGTAGCTACTTGTACTAAAAAACAAGTAAGCGTAATTCCTCCTAGACAATAAAATATGTTGACGTGAGGAGGAACGTATTTGCTAGTTATATCATCTGCAATCGCCTGAATTTCAAGACGTTCTTCGAACCAATCATACACTTTATTGAGATAGGGAAACCAAGGGGACCCCCCTCTGAGAACCGTATATGAGAATTTCGTCTCGTACGGCTCAAACAGAAACACCCAAATACCGCTCGTAACGAATATGTGTACTAAAAAGTTTCAAACTTCTTAATGCTATGATTCAATTTTTTCTATGAAGATACGAAAGAATCAAAATCCGAAAAGTCTTCTTTGTAGTTATAATGCCCAAATATCAAGTCGGCTCATTCGTATTTATATTGATCATTAGGGGCCTCTTGAATCTTCTATTTACCTATTTTTTTCTTTGATTTGTGTGTAATGCGACTTTACTCTTGTTTTCTTTATTATTGATAGGAATTCTCTTGTTAAGACCCTATGAATCAATTAAAACCTTAGATTCATCCTAGAACCACGATGATTCAAGAAAAAAACCTTTCCTTTCAAAAAAAGTTCCAAAATTCCCTGAGTAAGAACCCTTGGATTATCACTTATTCAATGCTTATTCAATGACTGAATATCATGAAAAAAAGACAAAGAAACGTTTATCCTTTAACCAAAATAAGTATAAACAAAAGAATAAAATTTTTTGAATTTCTCACTTCTAACTCTTTTTTCGGAGTCCGGCCACGAGGTCTGATAAGTATGAATCATAGTTCTAATATTTTTTATAATAGTTTGGAATCTATTTCATATATTCTGTGCTCCAGATACTAGCCTAGACTGAATATCCAAGGAGATAAAATCATCTTGATCAAGATGACCGACTTCTTCTCTGTCGTATCCATAGGATCAATTCTAACAAGTCACACACTCATATTCCGGAAATACAGAAAAAAAGAAATTCCACGATCGAACTACCAAAAAAGAGTGGGCTAAAAAGCGGAAACCTACATACTTTAGACTTTACTTTTTATTGAAAAGTTATTTAGGGGTTCTTGTGAATCGAATCTAATTGCTTGAAATTCCGTCCAGTAAAATGGAAGAATTATAAATCTCCAAAATAATAGATAGGAATATCGCAAATAGACCCATCGCGACACCCATCAAAGGCGTAGTTCCCCACCCAGGAGCCACTTTACCATATTCCGAATTCAATGGTTTCAATAAATCCCCTACAATAGTTCGTCTTGGCCCAGATCTAGAACTATCCTCAACGGTTTGTGTAGCCATAAATAATCCTATATTTTTGTTTATTCAGTGAGATCTGTTGACTTTGTATACCATTCCGTTGTAAATAAATGATCTTATCATAGATCCATTGTGGTCTTGAAATTATATAATAATGGAAACAGCAACCCTAGTTGCCATCTCTATATCTGGTTTACTTGTAAGTTTTACTGGGTATGCCTTATATACTGCTTTTGGGCAACCCTCTCAACAACTAAGAGATCCATTCGAGGAACACGGGGACTAGTTGAAGTACTGAGCCTCACAATATTGTGAGGCTCAGTACTTCAATTGAGATAATGAGAAATCATTTCGCCTTTTTAGTTGGAACTTTAGGCGGTTCGCGAAAAAAGATAGCGAAAAAAATTATTCCTAGAGTCGAGACTAAAAGGAATGTATAAACCAATGCTTCCATAGATTTGATTTCGGTTTACAATTATAGCTTCCATACCTGTTTAGTTGGGATCTTTTTCCGGATAAAAAAAAGACCAAGATAAGAGTCAAAGAAATGAAAAGTCAGCATCTATGTCAAATCAAAAAATAAAGGAAAAAAGGAACAGAGCAATCTTGTATCAGACTAGACTCTTTTTGTAGTTGGATCTCCAAGTTTTTGGAATGCCCCAAATTCTACTTGAGCGTCCAAATCTGGGTCAATCCCAGCAAAGACATCTCTGAACAAGGTTCTAGCACCATGCCAAATGTGTCCGAAGAAGAAGAGCAAAGCAAACGAAGCATGCCCAAAAGTAAACCAACCCCTTGGACTGCTACGAAAAACCCCATCGGATTTCAAAGTAGCACGATCTAATTCAAAAATTTCACCCAATTGAGCACGTCTAGCATATTTTTTCACAGTAGCAGGATCACTATAACTGACTCCATTGAGTTCACCACCATAGAACTCAACAGTTACACCGACCTGTTCAACACTATACTTCGATTCTGCTCTTCGAAAAGGAACATCGGCTCTAACAATTCCGTCGCCGTCTACCAAAACAACCGGAAATGTTTCAAAAAAGGTCGGCATACGGCGTACAAAAAGTTCGCGCCCTTCTTTATCTCTAAAAACAGGGTGTCCTAACCACCCAACAGCTATTCCATCCCCGTTGTCCATGGAACCCGCTCTGAATAATCCACCTTTTGCGGGATTATTCCCGATGTAATCATAAAAAGCTAATTTTTCAGGAATTTTAGACCAAGCTTCTGATAAACTTTGATTTTCGGCTAGCCCGGCACTAACCCTTCGATATATTTCTTGCTGGAAGTATCCCTGATCCCATTGATAACGAGTGGGACCAAATAATTCAATCGGGGTAGTTGCTGAACCATACCACATAGTTCCAGCAACAACAAAAGCTGCAAAAAAGACAGCAGCGATACTACTCGAAAGGACGGTTTCAATATTTCCCATACGTAATCCTTTGTATAGACGTTGGGGCGGACGAACACTAAGATGGAATAGGCCCGCTAATATGCCCAATGTACCTGCTGCAATATGATGAGAGGCTATTCCGCCCGGAACAAAAGGATCAAACCCTTCGACACCCCACGCAGGATTTACAGCTTGTACCCTTCCGGTTAATCCATAAGGATCGGATACCCATATTCCCGGACCATACAATCCGGTTACATGAAATGCACCAAAACCAAAGCAACCCAACCCTGAGAGAAATAAATGAATTCCAAAAATCTTCGGCAAATCCAAAGAAGGTTTTCCTGTACGTTCATCACAAAATATTTCTAGATCCCAATACACCCAATGCCAGATAGCTGCTAAGAAGCACAATCCAGAAAACACAATATGTGCTCCGGCCACACCTTCGTAACTCCAAATACCCGGATTCGTTATAGTCCCTCCTGTGATACTCCAACCCCCCCATGAATTGGTTATTCCTAAACGAGTCATGAAGGGTATAACGAACATACCTTGTCTCCACATTGGATCAAGAACAGGATCAGAGGGATCAAAAACTGCTAATTCGTATAGGGCCATTGAACCGGCCCAACCAGCAACTAGAGCTGTATGCATTATATGAACAGAAAGCAAACGACCGGGATCATTCAATACAACCGTATGAACACGATACCAAGGCAAACCCATGGAAATACCCCTTTATCAACGAAAAATAGACACTATGTAACTTTATTGCACTGAAAAAAACTATGCTATGGACCTCCCCCTTTGAGGTGAGGGGATTATCTTGGCGAAAGGATTAATATTTGGTCTATTCTTTTAGTAATAATGGAACAATTCTATTCTATTCGTAGGAACAAAAAGAAGCAGATCTATTCTATACTCGATAAGTACCAATACGCAATGGTGGATGGGAATTGATCCTATTTTTTATGAGTGAATGTATACATATTTGTTCATCATTCAAAAACCTATTCGGAAGAATTTTCCTTTATTCCTTCTGTTTTCCTTTTTTATGAACTTATTCAATCTATGTATAAAATATGCTAAAAGATAAAATATGATAAAGAAAGGCCGATCTTATTTATTAAGACAATAAACCCGTTGTTACGCTTCCACATCAAAGTGAGCTATAGTACTTAATTCTTTTTTGTTTGCTTTAATGCCTGTTGGTATTCCAAAAGTCCCTTTTCGAAGTCCTGGAGATGAAGATGCATCGTGGGTTGACCTATAGTGCGACTTGTCAGATATATTGGGTCATATGGTATTTCCCCGTTCTCTTCCCCGATCGAGGTATCCTCTCTTTCGCCCAAGACGGATTATTGATTTCATTATCAAAAATTTGGAGCGTGAAGTGGAATTAGATCTATTTTTTGGGGGGTATCCAGATTAATATTATCAATTAGAATAATTTATGGTTTTCTCGGTTGTACTAATAAAATGAAGTATCCAGGCTCCGCTTAGAAAAAACCCAATTTGGAAATTTGGAATCTATCTATTCTATGATTACTACTTGTATCATATTCTATTTATAAATAGGATTGATAGAAAACTGTTAATTAATGGAGTAATATGATGAATACGTTGGTTGAATATTTGTTTACAAGCATGAAGTAAATTGAAAAAAAAAAAAGAAGTCGTAGCAAAAAGACATGCTATTGGGGCATTTGTCCTATATGTGCAAATCCAAATCGGGCAGATCTTTACTCGGAGTAGAGCATAAACCTAAAAGAATTGAAGAAGACCATTCGGGAACAAGAAAATGACATCGCAATTGCAATTTGATCTCGATGAAACAATACATCAATGAAAAGTTAGTTCGATAAATTGAAAATTTAATGAATTGTTTTTTTATTTATTGAAATTTCTAGTATAGATAAACGACCGCGGGCCAAAGGACAAAACTCATCTTTCTTGAAAAATGGAAGGGAAGAAAAAGCCCCTTCATTAAAAGTTAGAAAGAGTCCTCTAAAGAAGGGTACAATCTAAACATTGATTCTTTTTTTCGCTATTTTTTTTGAACCGTATGCATCAAAAGGTGCCCGTACGGTTCTTAAGGGATACAATTTTATCCTAATCAACCGACTTTATCGACAAAGATTACTTTTTTTAGGCCAAGACGTTGAGAGCGAGATCTCGAATCAAATTATTGGTCTTATGATATATCTCAGTATAGAGGATGAGAACAAAGATCAGTATTTATTTATAAACTCTCCCGGTGGAGGGGTAATAGCCGGAATAGCTATTTATGATACTATGCAATTTGTGAAACCAGATATACATACAATATGCATGGGATTAGCCGCTTCAATGGGATCTTTTATTCTGGTCGGAGGAGAAATTACCAAACGTCTAGCATTCCCTCACGCTCGGCGCCAATGAGTTTTTTTTTAGACAAAAAAGAAAAACTATGCCTTCGCCATAGAAAATATGAATATTAAGTAATAATAGCATGGCACTTTGAATTCGATATGAGAATTTTTTTCTTGTTTTTTTTCTAAACCATTAGGTTATGTATCGAAAGAGTAGTATGAGATAAAAGGCATTTGCGATTTTAGCTGATTTATCGGAGGCCTCTTTCAGCGTCACAAACTTTTTTGTTTTCACGACGGAAGACTCTTAACAATATTTCTGTTATGAAAGACTACGAAATATTTTTTTTTAAGGAAAAAAAAAAGAAACTTTGGGATTGCTGAATAACAAACGAAATAATAAAGCAACGGAACCATCATAGTATTTATTTTTAAATTACTAAAAAAAAAGGAAGGGTGGTTATTGGATAATTTACTGTTCTGGGTCTGATAGATCCTCCATTTTCTATACCTTCGATGGAAGGTAAAAACGAATTCCATTGTGGAGCCGTATGCACTGCACAAAGGATGCCTGTACGGTTGTTAATCCTATCTTTTTTATTCTCTTTGACTCATCATGATCATGCGAGATAGAGAAAACCATTTATTAAATCATCAGGGTAATGATCCATCAACCTGCTAGTTCTTTTTATGAGGGACAAACGGGAGAATTGATCCTGGAAGCGGGAGAACTACTGACGCTGCGCGAAACCATCACAAAGGTTTATGTACAAAGAACAGGCAAACCCTTATGGGTTGTATCCGAAGATATGGAAAGGGATGCTTTTATGTCAGCAAAAGAAGCCCAAGCTCATGGAATTGTTGATGTTGTAGCGGTTGAATAAAAAATAGCGGGGATTTCACGCAAAAATCCGAAATTTGAGATTTTCTCTTCTTACCGGGGGTTAATATAATATTTTCTATTACTATTAATCCTATTAATTATTAATATCGAATATAGAAGTAATTCATAATCATCCGGTTAGGATTGATCTAAACCAACTCATTATGTATACAATTCAACATGCCAACTATTAAACAACTTATTAGAAACACAAGACAGCCAATCAGAAATATCACCAAATCGCCCGCCCTTCGGGGATGCCCTCAGCGTCGAGGAACATGTACTAGGGTGTATGTGCGACTCGTTCAGACCATGGACCGGGACAAAAGAAAGTACAAAATTTTTCCCGTATCAGTGATAAATACCAGTGAATAGGATAGAATGAATGGAAGAACTCCGTTCACTACCTAAAAATAAATAAAAAAGATTTATCGTATCCTTTTATTGTGTATCAAATTTATGGTTTCTATTGGTGCAAATCCAATCATCTCAATTTGCAATTTTAGATGAGAAAGAATTCCCCATTGGTAACAAATGCTTATCCATTAAGCAGAGGAAATCCTATTTAACAGAAGGATTATGGCCTTATTCTTCCAAGAACGGACTAAGAGGGTCAGCTACCCAACTAATCTTCATAATTAAATACCGTTACTGTATAGGTAGATCTCGTTGTGAAAGACCGATTACTAGCTAATTCATGGGTAGAGCCAAAGAGGGTGAACTGTACAAGTTAACAATAACATTGATGAAATAAAAGAAGGAGCTCCGGTGTATAGAGAGGACCTCACCGTTTAAGAAGTAACCATAGAAACGAAGGAACCCACTATTTCTTTATCCATTTCGATTTTTTTTTATTTACTCGATGTTTTTTTTTTGATACCAAGTATCAATACAATTTCGTATTTTGGGGTGACTAGAACAAAAAAGAAATCGTGGTCGGGAAGGTTATAGTAGCAAAAGCCATTGGAATTTTTATTTTATACATTGGAAAAATACGTTTTGTTATTAATAGACTAGGAAAGGAGAAAGGACTAACTGAAAGAAAGGAAATCAATTAGTTATTCATCAAAGTTTCATTTATTCAATGACTAGAATTAAACGAGGATATATAGCTCGGAGACGTAGAACAAAAATTCGTTTATTTGCATCAAGCTTTCGAGGGGCTCATTCAAGACTTACTCGAACTATTACTCAACAGAAAATAAGAGCTTTGGCTTCAGCTTATCGGGATAGAGGTAGGCAAAAAAGAAATTTTCGACAGTTGTGGATCGCTCGAATAAATGCAGTAATTCGATATAATAAGGTAGACTACAGTTATAGTAGATTCATACACAATCTGTACAAGAGGCAGTTGCTTCTTAATCGTAAAATACTTGCCCAAATCGCTATATTAAATAGGAATTGTCTTTATATGATTTCCAATGAGATCATAAAATAAGAAGATTGGAAAGAATCCAGCGGAATGCTTAAAATGGAGTTCTCTCGAGAATGAACTCCGAGAAGGTAAAGTAGAAATTAGTATGATAAAATATGATAAAGTGGTCAAAATGAGCAAATATGTTCAATAAAAAAAAGATTAATTCTTCTTCTCCTTTTTTTTCTTACGACACGACAATCAAATCTAGATTTTGGGATTTTTCGAACAAAGCATCAATCGGCGGTTGAGTTTGGATTTTCATTTTAATTCAATTGAAGAGTAAGCCTATTTATTCCTGGTTCTAAGACCAATAGTTCCAGCGGTAGACGCCCTTCTTTCAAATTGTTTCTCATTATTAAGAAAAGGTAACAAAGATAAAATACGAGCTTGTTTTATAGCAATAGTAATTAAGCGTTGCTGTTTTAAGGTCAATCTATTTACCCGTCTAGATAATATTTTTCCTTGTTCACTAATAAATCGACTAATTAAACTCATGTTTCTATAATCAATTCGATCCCCCGATTGAATCGGGGGCAAACGCCTACGAAAAGATCGTTTGGATTTAAGAAGGAGTCTCTTGGATTTATCCATGGTTTGTTTATTCCTTATCCCGAAAATCCTATTTCGATCGGATCTAAAATAATTTAGAATTAAGAAATAGGATTTGGTTTGTTTATATTTAAATCTAAAATATGTTTAATATATGTAATTTTGCATCTTCCTTGGATTGGAAAAGGGTGACACACAGACGATTGGTTCGATCTATTTCTTTATCTCCCCATGAATCGTATGTTTGTAACAACGGGGACAGAATTTTCTCAATTCCAATCGACTAGGCGTATTGTGTCGATTCTTTTGAGTAATATATCTGGAAATCCCCACGGATTCCTTATTAACACCGTTTCGAACACAACGAGTACATTCCAAAATAACTGTTACTCGGGCATCTTTACCCTTGGCCATGAACCTCCCTTGTATTTTTGATTCACGCAACTCTTCTATTTTCCGATCCAAAATGAAGAAAAAAAGAGAAGTTGGTAACTCGAAATAAAATTATAAAAGATTTCGTTGCAATCAAATATAAAATATAGTAATACAATGATTTCTAAATTTAGAATCGCAGTACGGTTTTGCATTTAAGTATCTTGTATGATATTGTTGCCCTAGCCATCACATTTTCATTTTCGTTCTCACTCTTTTATTAATTCAATTGGAACCCCGCGACGAGTCCAAGTTTGACGGAAGTTGAATCCTGTTTTATTCTTTCTCTTTTCTAACTTATTCTAAGTCTAAAAACTCTAAAAAAAAGAAGGGGAAGGGGATTAGTCACAGATATTTGATTGTTTTTCTAATATTCTTCACCCCTTCCCAAGTCAATAACTAGAATGAAAAAAATGGGAATACCAACGCATCCGGGAATAAACGATTGATCTCGATTAATAGACCCGCTAAAGCCCCGAACCATATAGTACTTACTACCGGTGCCACGGAGAGATATGTTTTTAGATCTCGCATTTAAAACCCTCCTACTTTATAGTAATTTGGAATACATAATGGTATTACATACCATCAAATGTATATATAGTTAATAACCGCTTGTTAAGTCTTTTTATTATAGTTTAATATATGATATGAGACAAAAAAGAAGAAATGGCAAGATAATTTGTGTATACCAATGGAGGAAATAAATCAAAAATGTGGAAAACAAGACAGAGATTCTCTACAATGACACTGTAGACCAATTGAAAGGGATGTAGCGCAGCTTGGTAGCGCGTTTGTTTTGGGTACAAAATGTCACAGGTTCAAATCCTGTCATCCCTACCTATTACTTAT